GTCCCTGTAGCTTATCAAACAAAGCATGGCACTGAAGATGCCAAGATGGTTGTCCCATAAACACCCAAGGACAAAAGACTTAGTCCTAACCTTACCGTTAATTCTTGCCAAACATATACATGCAAGTATCCGCACCCCAGTGTAAATGCCCTCAGACCCTATCTCCTACAGGCAAGAGGAGCAGGTATCAGGCACACCCACAGCTGTAGCCCAAGACACCTTGCTTAGCCACACCCCCACGGGTACTCAGCAGTAATTAACATTAAGCAATAAGCGCAAGCTTGACTTAGTTATGGTAATACTCAGGGTTGGTAAATCTTGTGCCAGCCACCGCGGTCACACAAGAGACCCAAATTAACTGTAACACGGCGTAAAGAGTGGCACTATGTTATCGCAGCAACTAAGATCAAAGTACAGCTGAGCTGTCATAAGCCCAAGATGTATCTAAAGCCACCATTAAGACGATCTTAGCAACAACGACAAATTAAATTCCACGAAAGCTAGGGTACAAATGGGATTAGATACCCCACTACGCCTAGCCCTAAATCTCGATACTTACCATACTGAAGTATCCGCCTGAGAACTACGAGCACAAACGCTTAAAACTCTAAGGACTTGGCGGTGCCCCAAACCCACCTAGAGGAGCCTGTTCTATAATCGATAACCCACGATACACCCAACCACTCCTTGCTAGTGCAGCCTACATACCGCCGTCGCCAGCTCACCTCCTCTGAGGGCCCAACAGTGAGCACAACAGCCCCTACCCGCTAACAAGACAGGTCAAGGTATAGCCCACGGAGTGGAAGAAATGGGCTACATTTTCTAAAATAGATAACCCACGGAAGGGGGTGTGAAACCTCCCCCAGAAGGCGGATTTAGCAGTAAAGTGGGATAATAATGCCCTCTTTAAACTGGCCCTGGAGCACGTACATACCGCCCGTCACCCTCCTCACAAGCTACAAACTTCTCATAAATAATTATACTAATTAGCCAAAGACGAGGTAAGTCGTAACAAGGTAAGTGTACCGGAAGGTGCACTTAGCACCAAGACGTAGCTATAATACAAAAGCATTCAGCTTACACCTGAAAGATATCTGCCACCTATCAGATCGTCTTGAAGCCCAACTCTAGCCCAACCATAATTCCAACAAAACTAACCAAAACTCTCTCTACTTCCAAAACCAAAGCATTCTTTTAACTTAGTATAGGCGATAGAAAAGACTCCTCTCGGCGCGATAGAAACCTCTGTACCGCAAGGGAAAGATGAAATAACAATGAAAAACCAAAGCAATAAACAGCAAAGATAAACCCTTGTACCTTTTGCATCATGATTTAGCAAGAACAACCAAGCAAAACGAACTAAAGCTTGTCACCCCGAAACCCAAGCGAGCTACTTACAAGCAGCTACCTTTGAGCGAACCCGTCTCTGTTGCAAAAGAGTGGGACGACTTGTTAGTAGTGGTGAAAAGCCAACCGAGCTGGGTGATAGCTGGTTGCCTGTGAAACGAATTTAAGTTCTTTCTTGATTTTTCTCTACAGACACTAAACCCAAACTACACCGAAGTGAATCAAGAATAATTTAAAGGAGGTACAGCTCCTTTAAAAAGAATACAGCCTCCCCTAGCGGATAACATCCCCTCACCCCAAAACTGTAGGCCTTAAGCAGCCACCAGTAAGAGTGCGTCAAAGCTCACCTTAAAAAATCCAAGAATTACCCCGACTCCCTTACCCTTAACAGGCTAACCTATAATAATAGGAGAATTAATGCTAAAATAAGTACTAGGGACCATTCCCTCTCAAGCGCAAGCTTACATCACTACATTATTAACAGACCACGGCTAATGCCGCAGCCAACAAGACCAAACATTAAACCCACCCTGTTAACCCAACTCAGGAGCGCTTTATTAGAAAGATTGAAACCTGTAAAAGGAACTAGGCAAACCCAAGGCCCGACTGTTTACCAAAAACATAGCCTTCAGCCCCAACAAGTATTGAAGGTGATGCCTGCCCAGTGACATTACGTTCAACGGCCGCGGTATCCCTAACCGTGCGAAGGTAGCGCAATCAATTGTCTCATAAATCGAGACTTGTATGAATGGCTAAACGAGGTCTTAACTGTCTCTTACAGGTAATCAGTGAAATTGATCCTCCTGTGCAAAAGCAGGAATAAGTACATAAGACGAGAAGACCCTGTGGAACTTAAAAATCAGCGACCACTACATATCACACCATAAACCTATGAGGTTCACCACCCCCAAAAAACTGGCCCGCATTTTTCGGTTGGGGCGACCTTGGAGAAAAACAAACCCTCCAAAATCAAGACCATACTTCTTAACCAAGAGCAACCCCTCAACGTACTAACAGTAATCCAGACCCAGTACAACTGACCAACGGACCAAGCTACCCCAGGGATAACAGCGCAATCTCCTTCAAGAGCCCATATCGACAAGGAGGTTTACGACCTCGATGTTGGATCAGGACATCCTAATGGTGCAGCAGCTATTAAGGGTTCGTTTGTTCAACGATTAACAGTCCTACGTGATCTGAGTTCAGACCGGAGTAATCCAGGTCGGTTTCTATCTATGATAGACTTTCCCCAGTACGAAAGGACCGGGAAAGTGAGGCCAACGCCACAGGCACGCCTTCCCTCCAAAGTAATGAACCCAACTAAATTACCAAAAGGACCCTTCCCCTAATCCTAGATAAGGACCGCTAGCGTGGCAGAGCTTGGGCAAATGCAAAAGGCTTAAGCCCTTTACCCAGAGGTTCAAATCCTCTCCCTAGCTTCCCATGATCCTAACCCATCTTATCATATCCTTATCCTATGTAATCCCAATCCTAATCGCCGTAGCCTTCCTAACATTGGTTGAACGAAAAATTCTAAGCTATATACAAGCCCGAAAAGGCCCAAACGTTGTAGGTCCCTTCGGCTTACTTCAACCTATTGCAGATGGTGTAAAACTATTCATCAAAGAGCCTGTCCGTCCATCCACCTCCTCTCCATTCCTCTTCATCATAACACCCATCTTGGCCCTTCTCCTAGCAATTACAATCTGAATTCCTCTGCCCCTCCCTTTCCCCCTTACTGACCTAAACCTGGGCCTCCTCTTCCTCCTAGCCATATCAAGCATAGCAGTATACTCAATTCTATGATCAGGATGGGCCTCAAACTCAAAATACGCACTAATTGGTGCTTTACGGGCAGTAGCACAAACTATCTCCTATGAAGTAACACTAGCTATCATCCTCCTCTCCATAATGATACTAAGCGGAAACTACACCTTAAGTACCCTAGCAACCCCCCAGGAGCCACTATACCTCATTTTTTCCTCCTGACCCCTTGCAATGATATGATATATTTCCACGCTCGCCGAAACAAATCGTGCCCCATTCGACCTTACAGAAGGGGAATCTGAACTAGTTTCAGGTTTCAACGTAGAATACGCCGCAGGCCCATTTGCCTTATTCTTCCTAGCTGAGTACGCAAATATCATATTAATAAATACACTAACCACCATCTTATTCCTAAATCCAAGCTCACTTGGCCCTCCCACAGAACTATACCCACTAACCCTAGCCACCAAAGTTCTTATCCTCTCCTCAGGCTTCCTATGAGTCCGAGCTTCCTACCCACGATTCCGCTACGATCAGCTCATACATCTCCTCTGAAAAAACTTCCTTCCACTAACCCTAGCACTATGTATTTGACACACAAGCATACCGATCTCCTACGCAGGCCTGCCTCCTTACCTAAGGAAATGTGCCTGAACGTAAAGGGTCACTATGATAAAGTGAACATAGAGGTATACCACCCCTCTCATTTCCTAATAAAAGTTAGAAAAGTAGGAATCGAACCTACACAGGAGAGATCAAAACTCCCCATACTTCCTTTATATTATTTCCTAGTAGGGTCAGCTAAAAAAGCTATCGGGCCCATACCCCGAAAATGATGGTTTAACCCCTTCCTCTACTAATTAACCCACATGCAAAACTAATCTTCCTTACAAGCCTACTCCTAGGAACAACCATCACAATCTCAAGCAACCATTGAATATCAGCCTGAGCAGGCCTAGAAATCAATACTCTCGCCATTATCCCCCTCATCTCAAAATCCCACCATCCACGAGCCATCGAAGCCGCAATCAAATATTTCCTAGTACAGGCAACCGCCTCAGCACTAGTCCTCTTCTCAAGCATAATCAACGCATGATCCACAGGACAATGAGACATTACCCAATTAAGCCAGCCAACATCATGCCTCCTACTAACAACAGCAATTGCAATAAAACTAGGCCTAGTACCATTCCACTTCTGATTTCCGGAAGTACTCCAAGGGTCACCCCTAACCACTGCCCTTTTATTATCCACAGTAATGAAATTTCCCCCAATCACAATCCTGTTCCTAACATCCCATTCACTAAGCCCAATTTTACTAACCTCAATGGCCATTGGTTCAGCCGCCCTGGGAGGCTGAATAGGATTAAACCAAACACAGATTCGAAAAATTTTAGCCTTTTCATCAATCTCCCACTTAGGCTGAATAACCATTATCATCATGTATAGCCCTAAACTTACCATACTAACCTTTTACCTATACTCCTTAATAACCACTACGGTATTCCTCACCCTCAACACAACTAAAGCTTTAAAACTATCAACAATAATAATCACATGAACAAAAATTCCCACACTAAATGCAGCCCTAATGTTAACACTTCTCTCCCTAGCAGGCCTTCCCCCATTAACAGGCTTCCTACCCAAATGACTCATCATCCAAGAACTTACTAAACAAGAAATAACCACAGCAGCTACAATCATCACTATACTTTCACTGCTGGGGTTATTTTTTTACCTTCGCCTCGCTTACTACTCAACAATCACACTCCCACCAAACTCCACAAACCACATAAAACAATGGCATACTGACAAATCAGCAAGTACCCTAATTGCCATCTTCACCTCTCTATCAGCCTTACTCCTACCCCTCTCACCTATAATCCTCACCATCATCTAGAAACTTAGGATCAACCTAAACCGAAGGCCTTCAAAGCCTTAAATAAGAGTTAAACTCTTTTAGTTTCTGCTAAGACCCGCAAGACATTATCTTGCATCTCCTGAATGCAACCCAGACGCTTTAATTAAGCTAGGGCCTTACCTAGACAGATGGGCCTCGATCCCATAAAACTCTAGTTAACAGCTAGATGCCTAAACCAACAGGCTTCCGTCTAAAAGACTCTGGCACACTTTCAGCGTACATCAATGAGCTTGCAACTCAACATGAACTTCACTACAGAGCCGATAAGAAGAGGAATTGAACCCCTGTAAAAAGGACTACAGCCTAACGCTTTAACACTCAGCCATCTTACCTGTGACCTTCATTAATCGATGATTATTTTCAACTAACCACAAAGATATCGGAACCCTCTACTTAATCTTCGGCGCATGAGCCGGCATGATCGGTACTGCTCTTAGCCTATTAATTCGTGCAGAACTCGGCCAACCAGGAAGCTTACTAGGGGATGACCAAATCTATAATGTAATCGTTACCGCCCACGCCTTCGTAATAATTTTCTTCATAGTCATACCTATCATAATTGGAGGATTCGGAAACTGATTAGTCCCACTTATAATTGGTGCCCCCGACATAGCATTCCCACGCATAAACAATATAAGCTTCTGACTACTCCCTCCATCCTTCCTACTACTACTTGCTTCCTCCACAGTAGAAGCAGGAGCAGGTACAGGATGAACAGTCTACCCACCCCTAGCCGGTAACCTAGCCCACGCCGGAGCGTCAGTAGACCTAGCCATCTTCTCCCTTCACTTAGCAGGTGTATCTTCCATTCTAGGAGCAATCAATTTCATCACAACCGCCATCAACATAAAACCACCAGCCCTATCACAATACCAAACACCTCTATTCGTATGATCCGTCCTAATTACCGCCGTCCTATTACTACTCTCTCTCCCAGTCCTTGCTGCTGGCATCACTATACTACTAACAGACCGAAACCTCAATACCACATTCTTCGATCCTGCTGGAGGAGGAGACCCAGTCCTGTATCAACATCTCTTCTGATTCTTCGGCCACCCAGAAGTTTACATCCTAATCCTTCCAGGTTTTGGAATCATCTCACATGTAGTAACCTATTACGCAGGCAAAAAAGAACCATTCGGCTATATAGGAATAGTATGAGCCATACTATCCATTGGATTCCTAGGCTTCATCGTATGAGCCCACCATATATTCACAGTAGGAATAGACGTAGACACCCGAGCATACTTCACATCCGCTACCATAATCATTGCCATCCCAACTGGCATTAAAGTCTTTAGCTGACTGGCCACACTACACGGAGGGACCATTAAATGAGACCCCCCAATACTATGAGCTCTAGGCTTCATCTTCCTCTTCACCATTGGAGGCCTAACAGGAATCGTACTAGCCAACTCTTCACTAGACATCGCTTTACATGACACATACTACGTGGTCGCCCATTTCCACTATGTACTCTCAATAGGGGCTGTCTTTGCCATCCTAGCAGGATTCACTCACTGATTCCCACTATTCACCGGATTCACCCTGCACCCTACATGAACTAAAGCCCACTTCGGAGTTATATTCACAGGCGTAAACCTCACCTTCTTCCCACAACACTTCCTAGGTCTAGCAGGCATACCACGACGATACTCAGACTACCCAGACGCTTATACCCTATGAAACACCATATCATCCATCGGCTCCTTAATCTCAATGACAGCCGTAATCATACTAATATTCATCATCTGAGAAGCTTTCGCATCAAAACGAAAAGTCCTACAACCAGAATTGACCACCACCAACATCGAATGAATCCACGGCTGCCCACCCCCCTACCACACCTTCGAAGAACCAGCCTTTGTCCAAGTACAAGAAAGGAAGGAATCGAACCCTCACACGCTGGTTTCAAGCCAACCGCATTAAACCACTCATGCTTCTTTCTTATGAGATGTTAGTAAACCAATTACATAGCCTTGTCAAGACTAAATCACAGGTGAAAACCCCGTACATCTCCCTATGGCTAACCACTCCCAATTCGGATTTCAAGATGCTTCATCCCCTATCATAGAAGAGCTCGTCGAATTCCACGACCACGCACTAATAGTCGCACTAGCAATTTGCAGTTTAGTCCTCTACCTTCTAGCACTTATACTAATAGAGAAATTATCCTCAAACACAGTTGACGCCCAAGAAGTAGAATTAATCTGAACAATCCTACCAGCTATCGTCCTCATTTTACTCGCCCTTCCATCCCTACAAATCCTATACATAATAGATGAGATCGACGAACCTGATTTAACCCTAAAAGCTATCGGACACCAATGATACTGAACCTACGAATATACAGACTTCAAAGACCTAACCTTCGATTCATACATACTCCCCACAACCGAACTCCCCACGGGCCACTTCCGGCTATTAGAAGTTGACCATCGCGTTGTCATCCCAATGGAATCCCCTATCCGCATTATCATTACCGCCGACGACGTTCTCCATTCCTGAGCGGTCCCTACTCTAGGAGTAAAAACCGACGCAATCCCAGGACGACTAAACCAAACATCATTTATTACTACCCGACCTGGAATCTTCTATGGTCAATGCTCCGAAATCTGCGGGGCCAACCACAGCTACATACCAATCGTAGTAGAGTCCACACCCCTCGCCCACTTCGAGAGCTGATCCTCACTACTTTCATCCTAATCATTAAGAAGCTAGGCAACCAGCACTAGCCTTTTAAGCTAGAGAAAGAGGACCATACCCCTCCTTAATGATATGCCACAACTCAACCCAAACCCATGATTCCTTATTATACTAACATCATGATTGATCTTCTCTCTAATCATTCAACCAAAACTTCTATCATTCACCCCCACCAACTCCCCATCCAACCTACCTACCTCCACCACAACCACCAAAACTATGCCCTGAACCTGACCATGAATCTAAGCTTTTTTGACCAATTCACAAGTCCATGCCTCCTAGGAATCCCCCTAATTCTAATCTCAATACTATTCCCCGCCCTACTACTCCCATCACCAGACAATCGATGAATTACCAATCGCCTCTCCACCCTCCAGTCATGACTCCTTCACCTAATCACAAAACAACTAATAATACCACTAAACAAAAAAGGCCATAAATGAGCCTTAATCCTTACATCACTAATGACATTTCTACTTACAATCAACCTACTAGGCCTACTACCCTACACATTCACCCCCACTACCCAACTATCAATGAACATAGCTTTAGCTTTTCCACTCTGACTTGCCACCCTTCTTACAGGAATACGTAACCAACCCTCAATCTCCCTAGGCCACCTACTACCCGAAGGAACTCCAACCCCATTAATCCCAGCATTAATTTTAATCGAAACCACTAGCTTACTTATTCGCCCATTAGCCCTAGGAGTCCGCCTAACAGCAAACCTCACAGCAGGACACCTACTCATCCAGCTTATCTCCACAGCCTCAATTGCCCTACTCCCAACCATCCCAACCGTATCTATCCTAACTACAACAATCCTCCTCCTACTGACTCTCCTAGAAGTAGCAGTAGCCATAATCCAAGCTTACGTCTTCGTCCTCCTATTAAGCCTATACTTACAAGAAAATATCTAATGGCCCACCAAGCACACTCCTACCACATAGTAGACCCAAGCCCTTGACCTATTTTCGGCGCAGCCGCTGCTCTACTCACCACCTCAGGATTAATCATATGATTCCACCACAACTCCTCACAGCTTTTAAGCCTAGGCCTACTCTCCATAATCTTAATTATAATCCAATGATGACGGGATATTGTACGAGAAAGCACATTTCAAGGGCGCCACACCCCTTCAGTCCAAAAAGGCCTACGATACGGAATGATCTTATTCATCACATCCGAAGCCTTCTTCTTCCTGGGCTTCTTCTGAGCATTTTTCCACTCTAGCCTAGTCCCCACCCCAGAGCTAGGCGGACACTGACCCCCAACAGGAATCCAACCCCTCAACCCACTAGAAGTCCCCCTACTAAATACGGCCATTCTACTAGCCTCAGGTGTCACCGTAACATGAGCTCACCACAGCATCACAGAGGGAAACCGAAAACAAGCTATCCATGCACTAACACTAACAATCCTGCTAGGATTCTACTTTACAGCACTCCAAGCCATAGAATACCACGAAGCACCCTTCTCAATCGCTGACGGCGTATACGGCTCAACTTTCTTCGTCGCTACAGGATTCCACGGACTCCACGTAATCATTGGATCCTCCTTCCTATCAATCTGTCTCCTACGGCTAATCAAGTTCCATTTCACCTCAAGTCACCATTTCGGATTCGAAGCAGCAGCCTGATACTGACACTTCGTAGACGTCATCTGATTATTCCTCTACATAACCATCTACTGATGAGGATCATGCTCTTCTAGTATACTAATTACAATTGACTTCCAATCTCTAAAATCTGGTACAACCCAGAGAAGAGCAATCAACATAATCACATTCATAATCACCCTATCCCTCACCCTAAGCATTATCCTAACCACACTAAATTTCTGACTTACACAAATCAACCCAGACTCAGAAAAACTATCCCCATATGAATGTGGCTTCGACCCACTCGGATCAGCCCGCCTCCCCTTCTCAATCCGATTCTTCCTCAGTAGCAATCCTATTTCTCCTATTCGACCTAGAAATTGCACTATTACTTCCTCTCCCATGAGCTATCCAACTCCAATCTCCTACCACTACCCTAACCTGAACCTTCACCATCCTTCTACTACTCACACTAGGACTAGTCTATGAATGAATACAAGGTGGCCTAGAATGAGCAGAATAGACAGAAAGTTAGTCTAATCAAGACAGTTGATTTCGGCTCAACAGATCATAGTCTACCCTATGACTTTCTTATGTCCCCCCTACACTTAAGCTTCTACTCAGCCTTCACCTTAAGCAGCCTGGGATTAGCATTCCACCGAACCCACTTAATCTCCGCTCTACTATGTCTAGAAAGCATAATACTATCCATATACATTGCCCTATCAATCTGACCCATCGAAAACCAAGCAACATCATCCACACTAATACCAGTATTCATACTTGCATTCTCAGCCTGTGAAGCAGGCATAGGCCTAGCAATACTGGTAGCCTCCACACGAACTCACGGCTCAGACCACCTACACAACTTAAACCTACTACAATGTTAAAAATCATCTTACCTACAATCATACTTTTACCCACAGCCCTCCTATCCCCCCAAAAATTTTTATGAACAAACACCACCATATACAGTCTCCTAATCGCCACCCTTAGCCTACAATGGATAATCCCAACCTACCATCCATACAAAAACCTAACCCAATGAACTGGCATCGACCAAATCTCATCTCCCCTATTAGTCCTATCCTGCTGACTACTACCACTTATAATCATAGCAAGCCAAAACCACCTCCAACACGAACCACCAACACGAAAACGAACATTTATCACAACTCTAACCATAATCCAACCATTCATTATCCTTGCATTCTCAACCACAGAACTGATATTATTCTACATCTCATTCGAAGCAACCCTAATTCCAACCCTGATCCTAATTACACGATGAGGAAATCAACCAGAACGCCTAAGTGCTGGCATCTACTTACTATTCTACACCCTCATCAGCTTCTTACCACTACTAGTCACAATCCTCCACTTACACACACAAATCGGCACACTACAACTAACAATACTAGAACTAACCCACCCCACACTCACCAACTCATGATCAAACCTCCTATCAGGCCTAGCCCTACTAACCGCATTTATGGTAAAAGCACCCCTATACGGCCTCCACTTATGACTCCCAAAAGCCCACGTAGAGGCCCCAATCGCAGGCTCCATACTACTTGCTGCCCTCCTCCTAAAGCTAGGAGGATATGGCATCATACGTATTACCCTCCTAACGGGCCCCCTCCCAAGCCACCTACACTACCCATTCCTTACCCTAGCACTATGAGGAGCACTAATAACCAGTTCCATTTGCTTACGCCAAACTGATTTAAAAGCACTCATTGCCTACTCCTCTGTAAGCCACATAGGTCTAGTTATCGCTGCAAGCACAATTCAAACCCATTGATCATTCTCAGGGGCAATAATCCTAATAGTCTCCCACGGCCTAACTTCTTCAATATTATTTTGCCTAGCCAACACCAACTACGAACGCACACACAGCCGATTCTTCTTCCTAACACGAGGCCTCCAACCTCTCTTACCCCTTATAGCCACTTGATGATTACTAGCAAACCTAACCAACATAGCCCTCCCACCAACAACCAACCTAATAGCAGAACTAACCATCATAATCGCCCTATTCAACTGATCCTCCTTCACAATCATCTTAACCGGAATCGCAACCCTACTAACTGCCTCATACACCCTATTCATATTACTAATAACCCAACGAGGCACACTCCCAACTCACATTACATCCATCCAAAATTCAAACACACGAGAACACCTTCTAATAACCCTTCACATTATTCCTATATTACTCCTTATCTTAAAACCAGAGCTCATCTCCAGAATCCCATCCTCTATCACGCAAGTATAGTTTCAACCCAAACATTAGACTGTGATTCTAAAAATAGAAGTTAAACCCTTCTTACCTGCCGGGGGGAGGTTCAAACCAACAAGAGCTGCTAACTCTCGCATCTGAGTCTAAAACCTCAGTCCCCTTACTTTTAAAGGATAATAGTAATCCACTGGTCTTAGGAACCACCCATCTTGGTGCAAATCCAGGTAAAAGTAATGGAACCAACATTACTCTTCAATGTCTCCATACTCATTACAATAACAATTATCATTACACCAACATTACTCCCACTACTATCAAAGAAACTCCAAAACTCTCCAACCACCATCACACACACTGTCAAGGCCGCCTTCCTAGCCAGCCTCGTACCAACAACACTATTCATACACTCAGGCATAGAAAGCATCATCTCACACTGAGAATGAAAATTCATCATAAACTTTAAAATTCCACTTAGCCTAAAAATAGACCAATATTCCACGATATTCCTCCCTATTGCCCTATTCGTAACATGATCTATCCTTCAATTCGCAACATGATACATAACCCCAGAACCACACATCACTAAATTCTTCTCTTATCTCCTAATATTCCTAATTGCCATACTAACCTTAACCATTGCCAACAACATATTTCTACTATTCATCGGCTGAGAAGGAGTCGGCATCATATCATTCCTGCTAATTGGCTGATGACAAGGTCGAGCAGAAGCCAATACAGCTGCACTTCAAGCCGTCCTCTACAACCGAATCGGAGACATCGGGCTCATCTTGAGCATAGCATGACTCGCATCCTCCATAAACACCTGAGAAATCCAACAAACATTCTCCACCACCCAAACCCCAACACTCCCCCTACTCGGCCTCATTCTAGCCGCCACAGGAAAATCAGCCCAATTTGGACTCCACCCATGACTGCCAGCTGCTATAGAAGGCCCCACCCCAGTCTCTGCCCTACTCCACTCCAGTACCATAGTAGTAGCTGGCATCTTCCTCCTAATCCGTACACACCCCCTACTCGCCAACAATCAAACAGCCCTTTCCCTATGCCTCTCTCTAGGAGCCCTATCCACCCTATTTGCTGCCACATGTGCCCTCACACAAAATGACATTAAAAAAATCATTGCCTTCTCCACCTCAAGCCAACTAGGATTAATAATAGTCACTATTGGCCTAAACCTTCCCCAACTAGCCTTCCTCCATATTTCAACCCACGCATTCTTCAAGGGCATACTATTCCTATGTTCAGGCTCAATCATCCATAACCTCAATGGTGAACAGGATATTCGAAAAATAGGCGGCCTACAAAAAATACTCCCCACAACTACATCCTGCCTAACCATCGGAAACTTGGCCCTAATAGGAACCCCATTCCTAGCAGGATTCTACTCAAAAGATCTCATCATCGAAAGCCTAAACACCTCCTACTTAAACACCTGGGCACTACTCCTAACATTACTCGCCACAACATTTACTGCAACCTACAGCTTACGCATAACCTTATTAGTCCAAACAGGATATACCCGCATAATCACAATCCCCTCAATAAATGAAAACAACCCAACAATCACAAACCCAATCACCCGCCTTGCCCTAGGTAGTATCATAGCCGGATTACTCATCACATCCTACATTACCCCTACAAAAACCCCCCCAATAACCATACCCACCCTCACAAAAACTGCAGCCATCATCGTTACAATACTAGGCATCATCCTAGCCCTAGAACTTGCAAACACAACACACACCCTAATCCAACCAAAACAAAATACCTACCTGAACTTCTCCTCCACACTAGGATACTTCAACCACCTAACTCACCGCCTCAGCTCCATAAAACTACTAAACAACGGCCAAAAAATCGCTTCCCACCTAATCGATTTATCCTGGTATAAAAAAATAGGCCCAGAAGGACTTGCCGATTTACAACTCATAGCAGCTAAAACTTCAACTACCCTCCATACTGGACTAATCAAAACCTACTTAGGAACCTTCGCCCTCTCCATCCTCATTATCATACTATCAACATAAACCAAATTAATGGCCCCCAATCTTCGAAAATCCCACCCACTTCTAAAAATAATCAACAACTCCCTAATCGATCTACCCACCCCATCAAACATCTCCGTCTGATGAAACTTCGGATCTCTCCTAGGCATCTGCCTAGCAACACAAATCCTAACCGGCCTACTACTAGCCGCACACTACACCGCGGACACAACCCTAGCCTTCTCATCCGTCGCCCACACATGCCGAAACGTACAACACGGTTGACTAATCCGCAACCTACATGCAAACGGAGCATCATTCTTCTTCATCTGCATCTACCTCCACATTGGACGAGGCCTATACTACGGCTCATATCTGTACAAAGAAACCTGAAACACAGGAGTCATCCTCCTACTTACCCTCATAGCCACCGCCTTCGTAGGCTATGTCCTACCATGAGGACAAATATCATTTTGAGGGGCTACAGTCATCACCAATCTCTTCTCAGCCGTCCCCTACATCGGCCAAACCCTTGTAGAATGAGCTTGAGGGGGCTTCTCAGTAGACAATCCCACATTAACTCGATTCTTCACTTTACACTTCCTCCTTCCATTCATAATCATAGGCCTCACCCTAATCCACCTCACCTTCCTTCACGAATCCGGCTCAAACAACCCCCTAGGCATCGTATCAAACTGCGATAAAATCCCATTCCACCCCTACTTTTCCTTAAAAGATATCCTAGGATTCACACTCATACTACTTCCACTCATAACCCTAGCCCTATTCTCACCAAACCTACTAGGAGACCCAGAAAACTTCACCCCAGCAAACCCCCTAGTCACACCTCCTCATATCAAGCCAGAATGATACTTTTTATTTGCATACGCCATCCTACGTTCAATCCCAAACAAACTAGGAGGTGTACTAGCCTTAGCTGCCTCCGTACTAATCCTCTTTCTAGCTCCACTCCTCCATAAATCCAAACAACGTACAATAACCTTCCGCCCCTTCTCCCAACTCCTATTCTGAACCCTAACCGCCAACCTTCTTATCCTAACATGAGTTGGCAGCCAACCAGTAGAACACCCATTCATAATCATCGGCCAACTAGCCTCCCTCACCTACTTCACTATCCTCCTAATCCTTTTCCCCATCATCGGAGCCCTAGAAAACAAAATACTAAACTACTAAAAATACTCTAATAGTTTACAAAAAACATTGGTCTTGTAAACCAAAGAACGAAGACTATACCTCTTCTTAGAGTTACCCCTATCCAAACAATCAGAAAAAAAGGACTTAAACCTTTATCTCCAACTCCCAAAGCTGGTATTTTACATTAAACTATTCTCTGACGCCCCTAAACTGCCCGAATCGCCCCACGAGACAACCCTCGTACAAGCTCCAACACTACAAACAAAGTTAACAACAAACCTCATCCCGCCATTAAAAACAACCCCACCCCCCACGAATAAAACATAGCCACCCCACTAAAATCCAACCGAACCGAAAACATACCCCCACTATCCACAGTAACCACCCCAAAATCTCAACATTCAACAAATCCCCCAACAACCACCCCCATAACAAGCACCAAAACAAGCCCCACAACGTACCCTACAACACGCCAATCCCCCCAAGCCTCAGGATACGGATCCGCTGCCAGAGACACAGAATATACAAAAACTACCAACATTCCCCCTAGATACACCATAAATAGCACCAAAGACACAAAAGAAACCCCTAAGCTCAACAATCACCCACACCCTACAACAGATGCCAATACCAACCCAACCACCCCATAGTACGGCGAAGGATTAGACGCAACCGCCAACCCTCCCAACACAAAGCATAACCCCATAAAAAACATAAAATAAGTCATCAGAAATTTCTGCTTGGCTTTTCTCCAAAACTCGCGGCCCGAAAAGCCGCTGTTGTAATTTCAACTACAGAAACCCCTACAAAAGTGCCCCCCCTACCCCCCATGTACGGGGTTACATTCAATTATCTACCACATAGTACATTACATTAATGTAGGAGATACATTTAATCCATGTTTTACGTCCATCACCATATACACGTACATAACACTCTTAACCATACGGCAGTGTTTCGAAGCAAATTATGAATGGTTCAGATCATAGTAATGCAACATTCTCTCGACGTGCCGGTCTCTCGGACCAGGTTATTTATTAGTCGTTCCTCTCACGTGAAATCAGCAACCGGGTGTTAGTAAGATCCTACGTTACTAGCTTCAGGACCATTCTTTCCCCCTACACCCCTAGCACAGCTTGCACTTTTGCGCCTCTGGTTCCTATGTCAGGGCCATACCTTGGTTAATCCTTTAACCTTGCTCTTCACCGATACATCTGGTTGGCTATAGCTCACCATTGTCTCTCTTAATCGCGGCATCTTTCTTTTTTAGCACTTTTGGTTCCCTTTTTTTTCTCTGGGGTCTTCAATCTGCCCTCCGGTGCAGCGGGTGTATACAATTTATATACGTGGGCATACATGGTATTCGTCCGGTTGGCTCCCCTCAGGGATTGATTAATGAGACGGTTTCATGTATATGGGGAATCAATCTTGACACTGATGCACTTTGCTTTCCATTTGGTTATGGTGTGTCCACAGACTCTTATTTATGCTGCTATTTAGTGAATGCTTGTTGGACATAATCTCCTATTTTTACACTTCCTCTAACTTTCTTAACAACACTAGAAGCTTTCGACCAAATTTAACCACGTTTATCATCATGAATTTTATTCACACATTTTTTTCATATCATCAATACTGGAGTTACATTAATAAACAAACCCCACATATTCCGTACACGTACACATCAATACCAAAACCAAAACATACTAAAGAACTCCCCCAAGGCAACAAACATAACACACAACAAACAAAACACTCAAGCCCAAAAATCAAGCAACGAACAGACAAACCCAAATCAGACAAAT